GCTAGCGTAGCTTAAACCAAAGCATAACACTGAAGATGTTAAGATGATCCCTAGAAACGTTCCGCAGGCACAAAGGCTTGGTCCTGACTTTACTATCAGCTTTAACCCAATTTATACATGCAAGTCTCCGCACCCCTGTGAGAATGCCCTCAATCCCCTGCCCGGGGACGAGGAGCAGGCATCAGGCACATCCTCTACAGATCGCGCCCAAGACGCCTTGCTACGCCACTCCCCCAAGGGAACTCAGCAGTAATAGACATTAAGCCATAAGTGCAAACTTGACTTAGTTAGGGTTATTAGGGCCGGTAAAATTCGTGCCAGCCACCGCGGTTATACGAAAGACCCTAGTTGCTAGCCACGGCGTAAAGGGTGGTTAAGGACAACAACAAATAAAGCTAAAGATCCCCTAAGCCGTCATACGCATTCCGGGGGCACGAAGCCCTAACACGAAAGTAGCTTTAAAAAATATACCTGACCCCACGAAAGCTAAGAAACAAACTGGGATTAGATACCCCACTATGCTTAGCCTTAAACCCAGATGTATCCTTACACACACATCCGCCCGGGTACTACGAGCATAGCTTAAAACCCAAAGGACTTGGCGGTGTCTCAGACCCACCTAGAGGAGCCTGTTCTATAACCGATAACCCCCGTTAAACCTCACCACTTCTTGTTAATACCGCCTATATACCGCCGTCGTCAGCTTACCCTGTGAAGGTCTAACAGTAAGCAAAATGGGCCCGCCCAAAAACGTCAGGTCGAGGTGTAGCGTACGAAGTGGGAAGAAATGGGCTACATTTTCTACAACTAGAATACTAAACGAACGGCATTATGAAAATTATTGCCTGAAGGTGGATTTAGTAGTAAAAAGCAAACAGAGTGTCCTTTTGAATTAGGCTCTGAGACGCGCACACACCGCCCGTCACTCTCCCCTACACATAACTATTCCACATATATAATACACTCCACATCAATACGGGGAGGCAAGTCGTAACATGGTAAGTGTACCGGAAGGTGCACTTGGAACAATCAGGACGTGGCTGAGATAGCCAAGCATCTCCCTTACACCGAGAAGACATCCATGCAAATTGGATCGCCCTGAGCCAAAAAGCTAGCTTAACCCCCAGAATACCTAAAACAACATTAAAATACTCCAAAAAACCACAACGCCCCAAATTAAAACATTCTACCGCCCTAGTACGTGTGACAGAAAAGGTAATAACAAAGCAATAAATAAAGTACCGCAAGGGAACGCTGAAAGAGAAATGAAATAAATCATTAAAGCACAATAAAGCAGAGACTAAACCTCGTACCTTTTGCATCATGATTTAGCCAGTCCTCCGAGCAAAGCGCACTTTAGTTCTAGACCCCGAAACTAAGTGAGCTACCCCGAGACAGCCTATAAATTAGGGCCAACCCGTCTCTGTGGCAAAAGAGTGGGAAGATCTCCGGGTAGAGGTGACAAGCCTACCGAACTTAGTTATAGCTGGTTGCCTAGGAAATGAATAGAAGTTCAGCCTCGTACCCCTCACCTCACCAACACCTTTAAACTACACGAGCCCGAGAAACCTACGAGAGTTAGTCAAAGGGGGTACAGCCCCTTTGATGCAGGACACAACCTCATCAGGAGGTTAAAGATTATACTAAACAAGATATGCCGCTCCAGTGGGCCTAAAAGCAGCCATCTGAACAGAAAGCGTTAAAGCTCTGGCGGATTCTAATCTATTATTTAAATATTATATCTTAAACCCCTAATTATACTAGGCCAATCCATGCCCGCATGGAAGAGACACTGCTAAAATGAGTAATAAGAAGGAACCCCCTTCTCCTAGCCTACGTGTATGCTAAATTGGACCCCCCACTGGCAATTAACGAACCCAATTAAAGAGGGCATTGTGGACATATTAAATATCAAGAAAACCCCACACACCCCAATCGTTGACCCCACACCGGAAGGCACTATAGGAAAGACTAAAAGAAAAGGAAGGAACTCGGCAAACATAAGCCTCGCCTGTTTACCAAAAACATCGCCTCCTGCAAAAATCAACGTATAGGAGGTCTTGCCTGCCCAGTGACATGTTAAACGGCCGCGGTATTTTGACCGTGCGAAGGTAGCGCAATCACTTGTCTCTTAAATGGAGACCTGTATGAATGGTGGAACGAGGGCTTAGCTGTCTCCCCTTTCAAGTCAATGAAATTGATCTGCCCGTGCAGAAGCGGACATACACCTACAAGACGAGAAGACCCTTTGGAGCTTAAGATACAAGATCAACTACGTCAAGAACCCAGTTAAACTAAGTAGCACCTGATCCCAATCTTCTGTTGGGGCGACCACGGGAGAAAATAAAGCTCCCACGCAGACTGGGGCAACCCCCTAAAACCAAGAGTGACAACTCTAAGTCGCAGAATCTCTGACCAAAAGATCCGGCTACCTGCCGACCAACGAACCAAGTTACCCTAGGGATAACAGCGCAATCCCCTTTCAGAGTCCATATCGACAAGGGGGTTTACGACCTCGATGTTGGATCAGGACATCCTAATGGTGCAGCCGCTATTAAGGGTTCGTTTGTTCAACGATTAAAGTCCTACGTGATCTGAGTTCAGACCGGAGTAATCCAGGTCAGTTTCTATCTGTAATGCCACTTTTCCTAGTACGAAAGGACCGGAGAAGGGGGGCCTATGCTATCAGCACGCCCCACCCCAACTTAATGACATCAACTAAATTAAACAAAGGGAGGGCACAATCCCGTATCAAGATAAGATTATTAAGATGGCAGAGCCCGGCAATTGCAAAAGGCCTAAGCCCTTTCACCCGGAGGTTCAAGTCCTCCTCTTAATTATGATAACCCCCCTAATCACCCACATCATTAACCCCCTGGCCTATATTGTACCAGTTCTACTAGCAGTAGCCTTTCTAACCCTAATTGAACGTAAAGTCCTTGGATATATGCAACTACGGAAGGGCCCCAATGTCGTAGGCCCCTACGGCCTCCTCCAACCAATCGCAGACGGAGTTAAACTATTTATTAAAGAACCAATTCGTCCATCAACTTCCTCCCCATTTTTATTTCTCGCTACCCCCATGCTAGCCCTTACCCTAGCACTAATATTATGAGCCCCCATACCCCTCCCCCATCCGGTAACTGACCTAAATCTTGGGATGCTATTTATCCTGGCCCTCTCTAGCCTGGCGGTCTATTCTATTCTAGGGTCAGGATGGGCCTCAAATTCAAAATATGCCCTAATTGGAGCCCTCCGAGCAGTTGCCCAAACCATTTCCTATGAAGTAAGCCTAGGATTAATTTTATTATCAATTATCATCTTCACAGGAGGTTTTACCCTCCAAATATTTAATACAACACAAGAGGCGATTTGACTTCTAATTCCAGCCTGACCCCTGGCCGCTATATGATATATTTCTACCCTTGCAGAGACAAATCGGGCCCCATTTGACCTAACAGAAGGAGAGTCAGAACTAGTATCCGGATTTAATGTAGAATACGCTGGCGGCCCTTTCGCACTATTTTTTCTGGCCGAATACGCCAACATCCTTCTAATAAATACATTATCCGCTATTTTATTTATAGGAGCAATACACTTCCCGCACGCCCCCGAACTAGCCACAATGAATATTATAATAAAAACCGCCCTATTATCTATGTTATTTCTATGAGTCCGCGCCTCCTACCCCCGCTTCCGGTATGATCAACTTATACATTTAGTGTGAAAAAATTTTTTACCAATAACACTAGCCCTAATTTTATGACACACCGCCCTGCCCATCGCACTCACAGGACTACCCCCTCAACTATAATGGAGCCGTGCCTGAATGCTAAAGGACCACTTTGATAGAGTGAAAAATGGAGGCTAAAATCCCCCCGGCTCCTTAGAAAGAAAGGACTTGAACCTATATCATGGAGATCAAAACTCCAAGTGTTTCCATTACACCACTTCCTAGTAAGATCAGCTAAATTAAGCTTTTGGGCCCATACCCCAAAAATGTAGGTTAAAATCCTTCTCTTACCAATGAGCCCCTACGTCATCACAATTCTATTATCAAGCCTAGGTCTGGGCACAGCCCTCACCTTCATAAACTCTCACTGACTATTAGCCTGAATGGGGCTAGAAATTAATACTCTAGCAATTCTACCCCTAATAGCCCAACACCACCACCCCCGAGCAGTAGAAGCCACCACCAAATATTTTTTAGCCCAGGCCGCAGCTGCAGCAACCATCTTATTCGCTAGTTCTATTAATGCTTGAACCACAGGAGAATGAAACATTCACTGTTTATCTCATCCCGCCGCAACTATCCTAATTACTATAGCCCTTGCCCTAAAAGTAGGACTGGCCCCCGTACACTTCTGAATACCTCCCGTTATGCAAGGCCTAAGCCTCTCTACAGGACTAATTATGGCCACCTGACAAAAACTAGCCCCATTCGCACTAATTATTCAAATAGCCTCCTTTACTCACCCCCTCCTACTTACAACTTTGGGCCTCCTGTCCGTCTTCATCGGGGGCTGAGGGGGACTAAACCAAACTCAACTACGAAAAATTTTAGCCTATTCATCCATCGCCCACCTTGGTTGAATAATTATCATCACACAATTTAAACCACAACTGACCATTCTCGTACTAACCACTTACATTATTATAACATCAGCAACATTCTTAACATTTAAGTTAATAGCCACCACAAAAATTAATACCCTAGCAATAAGCTGGACTAAAGCACCCACCACCACAGCCATGGCCGCCCTGGCCCTCTTATCCCTGGGTGGGCTCCCCCCACTTACAGGCTTCATACCAAAATGATTAATTTTACAAGAACTTGCTATTCAAGGACTTCCACTCACCGCAACCCTAATAGCACTCAGCGCTTTACTAAGTCTATACTTCTATCTCCGACTCTGCTACGCCATAACACTAACAATCTCCCCGAACATAAACAACTCCACTACCCCCTGACGTATACAAAATACACAACCCACCCTACCCCTAGCTACACTAATAGCCATAACTTTATTACTCCTCCCCCTCACCCCCTTAGCCCAAACTCTAGTCAACTAGAGATTTAGGATAATACTAGACCAAAAGCCTTCAAAGCTTTAAGTAGGAGTGAGAATCTCCTAATCTCTGCATAAGACTTGCAAGACTTTATCTCACATCTTCTGAATGCAACCCAGACACTTTAATTAAGCTAAAGCCTTTCTAGATGAGAAGGCCTCGATCCTACAAACTCCTAGTTAACAGCTAGGTACTCAAACCAGCGAGCATTCATCTACTTTCCCCGCCCCGGCCAAAAAGGCGGGGAAAGCCCCGGCAGGCGATTAGCCTGCTTCTTAAGATTTGCAATCTAATGTGAATACACCACAAGGCTTATGATAGGGAAAGGACTTAAACCTTTGTTCACGGAGCTACAATCCGCCGCCTAACTCTCGGCCACCCTACCTGTGACGATCACGCGCTGATTTTTCTCAACCAACCACAAAGACATTGGCACCCTCTACCTAGTATTTGGTGCTTGAGCCGGAATAGTTGGCACAGCCCTTAGCCTGCTTATCCGGGCAGAGCTAGCCCAACCTGGTGCCCTTCTCGGCGATGACCAGATTTATAATGTTATTGTTACTGCCCACGCCTTTGTAATAATTTTCTTTATAGTAATACCAATTATGATTGGGGGATTTGGAAACTGACTCGTACCCCTTATGATTGGGGCACCAGACATGGCTTTTCCCCGAATAAATAATATAAGCTTCTGACTCCTCCCCCCATCCCTCCTCCTCCTGCTGGCCTCCTCCGGAGTTGAAGCAGGGGCGGGAACAGGATGAACTGTATATCCCCCACTTGCTGGCAACCTTGCACATGCAGGAGCCTCTGTAGATCTAACTATCTTTTCACTTCACCTTGCAGGGGTCTCATCTATTCTAGGGGCCATTAATTTTATTACAACTATTATCAATATGAAGCCCCCCGCAATTTCACAGTATCAAACGCCCCTATTTGTTTGAGCTGTTCTTATCACAGCTGTCCTCCTATTATTATCTCTCCCAGTCTTAGCGGCTGGTATTACAATACTTCTAACTGATCGAAACTTAAACACCACATTCTTTGACCCGGCAGGAGGAGGGGACCCTATTTTATACCAACATCTTTTCTGGTTCTTCGGCCATCCTGAAGTATATATTTTAATTTTACCCGGCTTCGGCATGATCTCTCATATTGTAGCATATTATGCAGGCAAAAAAGAACCGTTCGGCTATATGGGAATAGTATGAGCTATAATGGCCATTGGCCTTCTAGGCTTCATCGTATGAGCTCATCACATATTTACAGTAGGTATAGATGTAGACACTCGAGCATATTTTACATCCGCAACAATAATTATTGCAATCCCAACCGGTGTAAAAGTATTTAGCTGACTCGCCACCTTACACGGAGGGTCCATTAAATGAGAAACACCCCTGCTCTGAGCCCTAGGCTTCATCTTCCTCTTTACCGTAGGGGGGCTTACCGGAATTGTTCTGGCCAACTCATCTCTAGACATCGTATTACATGATACTTATTATGTGGTAGCCCACTTCCACTATGTATTATCAATGGGTGCAGTCTTTGCTATCATGGGAGCCTTCGTCCACTGATTCCCTCTCTTTACAGGATACACAATGCATGATACCTGAACAAAAATCCACTTTGGAACAATATTTGTAGGAGTAAACCTCACCTTTTTTCCACAACATTTTCTAGGCCTCGCGGGCATGCCCCGGCGATACTCAGACTACCCCGATGCATATTCATTATGAAATATTATCTCCTCTATTGGCTCCTTAGTATCCCTAGTAGCAGTTGTAATATTCTTATATATTTTATGAGAAGCCTTCACTGCCAAACGAGAAGTACTGTCCGTTGAGCTTACTTCTACAAATGTAGAATGACTACATGGATGCCCCCCTCCCTACCACACATTTGAAGAGCCAGCCTTCGTACAAGTGCAAACGAACTAACGAGAAAGGAAGGAATCGAACCCCCATAAACTAGTTTCAAGCCAGTCACATAACCACTCTGTCACTTTCTTCTATAAGATACTAGTATAATTGAACAATACCTTGCCTTGTCAAGGCAAAATTGTAGGTTGAAATCCTGCGTATCTTAAGCCTCACAGCTTAATGGCACATCCCTCACAACTAGGATTCCAAGACGCGGCCTCCCCTGTAATAGAAGAACTTCTGCACTTCCACGACCATGCCTTAATAATCGTTTTCCTAATTAGCACCTTAGTCTTATATATTATTGTTGTTATAGTGACCACCAAACTCACCAATAAATATATTTTGGACTCCCAAGAAATTGAAATTGTTTGAACCATCCTTCCGGCAGTAATTCTTATTCTAATCGCCCTTCCTTCTCTCCGAATCCTCTACCTAATGGATGAGGTAAATGACCCCCATTTAACAGTAAAAGCTATGGGTCACCAATGATACTGAAGTTATGAATATACTGACTACGAAAACCTGGCCTTTGATTCATATATAATTCCTACACAAGACCTTGCCCCAGGACAATTCCGATTACTTGAAACAGATCATCGAATAGTAATCCCAATAGAGTCCCCAATTCGAGTTCTGGTATCAGCTGAAGATGTCCTTCACTCCTGAGCCGTTCCCGCACTTGGCATTAAAATAGATGCCGTACCAGGACGACTTAACCAAGCATCTTTTATTACTTCCCGCCCCGGAGTATTTTATGGACAATGTTCTGAAATTTGTGGGGCCAACCACAGTTTTATGCCTATTGTTGTAGAAGCCGTTCCTCTAGAACACTTTGAAGGCTGATCCTCTCTTATGCTTGAAGACGCCTCACTAGGAAGCTAAATAGGGCCTAGCATTAGCCTTTTAAGCTAAAGATTGGCGGCCCCCAACCGCCCCTAGTGACATGCCACAACTAAACCCCGCCCCATGATTTGCAATTCTTGTATTCTCGTGACTAATCTTCCTAACAGTAATTCCAAACAAAGTCCTAAACCACACCTTCACAAATGAAATTACAGCACTAAACGCCGAAAACCTTAAATCAGATACCTGAAACTGACCATGGCATTAAACCTGTTTGACCAATTTATAAGCCCCACACACCTAGGCATTCCACTAATTGCCATTGCACTCACCCTACCATGAATCTTAATTCCATCTCCGACCGCCCGTTATCAAAACAACCGACTAATCTCGCTACAAAGCTGATTTATTAAAACCTTTACACAACAACTGCTCACCCCACTAAATCCGGGCGGACACAAATGAGCCCTAATTCTGGCCTCACTAATAATTTTTATTCTTACCCTAAACATATTAGGGCTACTACCCTATACCTTTACCCCCACCACACAACTATCACTAAATATGGGACTAGCCGTCCCACTGTGATTAGCCACAGTCATTATTGGACTCCGAAATCAACCCACCGCGGCCCTAGGGCACCTCCTACCAGAAGGGACCCCCGCCCCCTTAATCCCAATTCTAATTATTATTGAAACCATTAGCCTTTTTATTCGCCCCTTGGCACTTGGAGTCCGACTTACAGCTAATCTTACAGCCGGCCACCTACTTATTCAACTAATTTCTACAGCAACTATTACCCTTATGCCAATAATAACTACAGTAGCAGCTCTCACCGCCATTCTTTTAGTATTGCTAACACTTCTAGAGATTGCAGTAGCCATTATCCAGGCCTACGTATTTGTTCTTTTACTGAGTCTATACTTACAAGAAAACGTATAATGGCCCACCAAGCACACGCATACCACATGGTTGACCCAAGCCCATGGCCCCTCACCGGAGCAGTAGCTGCACTCCTAATAACATCAGGTCTAGCAATCTGATTCCACTTTCACTCAACTGTTCTAATAACACTGGGACTTATTCTACTACTTCTTACCATATATCAATGATGACGAGATATTATCCGAGAAGGCACCTTCCAAGGACATCATACGCCCCCAGTCCAAAAAGGCTTGCGGTACGGAATAATCCTATTCATTACTTCTGAAGTATTTTTCTTTCTTGGATTTTTTTGAGCATTCTACCACTCCAGCCTCGCCCCAACCCCAGAACTCGGAGGATGCTGACCCCCCGCCGGTATTACTCCTCTTGATCCATTTGAAGTCCCCCTTCTTAATACAGCAGTGCTGCTGGCATCGGGGGTTACCGTAACATGATCCCACCACAGCCTCATAGAAGGAGAACGAAAGCAAGCAGTTCAATCCCTTGCTCTTACAATTCTTTTAGGTTTCTACTTCACTGCCCTTCAAGCCATGGAATACTACGAGGCCCCTTTCACTATTGCAGATGGAGTATATGGCTCAACTTTCTTCGTAGCAACAGGCTTTCATGGACTTCACGTTATCATTGGCTCAACCTTTCTTGCTATCTGCCTCCTTCGACAAATCCAGTATCACTTTACGTCAGAACACCACTTTGGATTTGAAGCCGCCGCCTGATACTGACACTTCGTAGATGTTGTATGATTATTCTTATACGTCTCTATTTACTGATGAGGCTCATATCTTTCTAGTATTAAAGTTAGTACGAATGACTTCCAATCATCTAGTCTTGGTTAAAATCCAAGGAAAGATAATGAACTTAATTATAGCAATTATACTTATTACTATTATTCTCTCTTTAATCTTGGCCACAGTATCATTTTGATTGCCCCAAATAAACCCCGACGCAGAAAAACTTTCCCCATATGAATGTGGCTTTGACCCACTAGGCTCTGCACGTTTACCATTTTCCTTACGCTTCTTTCTAGTCGCCATCTTATTCTTATTATTTGATCTAGAAATTGCCCTTCTTCTCCCACTTCCATGGGGAAATCAATTACTTGACCCCACATGTACCCTTTTATGAGCTGCAACTATCTTAATTCTACTCACCCTAGGCTTAATTTATGAGTGAATACAAGGAGGCCTAGAATGGGCCGAATAGGGGACTAGTCCAAACTAAGACCTCTGATTTCGACTCAGAAAACCGCGGTTTAATTCCGCGGTCCCCTTATGACACCAGTTTACTTCAGCTTTACCTCAGCATTTACCCTAGGACTCACAGGACTAGCATTTCATCGTACCCATCTGCTCTCGGCCCTACTATGCTTAGAAGGCATGATATTATCTTTATTCATCGCCCTTGCCCTTTGAATACTTCAACTAGAAACGACTGCCTTCTCTGCTGCCCCTATTCTACTCTTAGCCTTTTCAGCCTGTGAAGCTAGCGCGGGCCTAGCCCTGCTAGTTGCCACAGCCCGAACTCACGGCACGGATCGCCTACAGTCCCTAAACTTACTACAATGCTAAAAATTCTTATTCCAACAATAATACTATTTCCCACAATTTGACTCTCTTCCCCCAAATGGCTCTGAACCACCACAACCCTTCAAAGTTTAATTATCGCCCTGTTTAGTCTAACTTGAATTAATTGACCTTCAGAAACAGACTGGGCATCCTCTAACACATATATGGGCACAGACCCCCTATCAACCCCCCTCTTAGTACTCACATGTTGACTCCTCCCCCTTATAATTCTCGCCAGCCAAAACCATGTTAAAACTGAACCCACCTCCCGCCAACGAAGCTATATTACTCTGTTGGCCTCCCTGCAAACTTTTCTAATTATAGCCTTTGGGGCCACCGAAATCATCATGTTCTACGTCATATTTGAAGCAACCCTCATCCCTACTCTCATCATTATTACCCGCTGAGGAAATCAAGCCGAGCGGTTAAGTGCAGGAACATATTTTCTATTTTATACCCTAGCCGGCTCCCTCCCCCTACTGGTTGCGCTCCTCCTTTTATATCAAACCACAGGCTCCCTCTCTATGTTTATTATTCAATATTCACAGCCTATGGCCCTTAGCTCCTGAGGAGACAAAATTTGATGAGCAGGCTGCCTAATCGCCTTCCTAGTAAAAATGCCTCTATATGGAGTCCACCTCTGACTGCCAAAAGCCCACGTAGAGGCCCCCGTAGCCGGATCAATGGTACTAGCCGCAATCCTACTAAAACTTGGAGGCTACGGTATAATACGTATAATAGTAATCCTGGACCCCCTATCTAAAGACATAGTCTACCCCATCATTGCTCTGGCCCTGTGAGGAATTATTATAACAGGTTCTATTTGCCTTCGACAAACCGATTTAAAGTCACTAATTGCCTACTCGTCTGTAAGCCATATAGGTCTTGTTGCAGGCGGTATCTTAATTCAGACCCCATGAGGCTTTACCGGGGCCCTCGTGCTAATAGTTGCCCACGGCCTAGTATCATCCGCCCTGTTCTGCCTGGCCAACACTACATATGAACGAACCCATAGCCGAACAATAATATTAGCTCGGGGACTACAAATTATTTTTCCCCTGACCGCTGTTTGATGATTCTTATCAAATCTGGCAAATTTAGCACTTCCCCCCCTGCCCAACCTTATAGGAGAGCTTGTAATTATTACTGCTCTATTTAACTGATCTCCATGAACCCTAGTTTTGACTGGAGCCGGCACACTTATTACCGCAGCATATTCACTTTATTTATTTCTAATAACCCAACGAGGCCCACTCCCACAACATATTATTAACCTTCAACCCTTCCATACACGAGAACATCTACTAATTACTCTTCACCTCCTCCCAGTTGCTCTCCTCATCACAAAGCCTGAGATCATATGAGGCTGATGATACTGTAGATATAGTTTAATATAAAACATTAGATTGTGGTTCTAAAGACAGAGGTTAAACCCCCCTTATCCACCGAAAGAGGCCCCTAGGCCATAGAGACTGCTAATCCCTATTATCACGGTTAAACTCCGTGGCTCATTCGAAGCTCCTAAAGGATAATAGCTCATCCGTTGGTCTTAGGAACCAAAAACTCTTGGTGCAACTCCAAGTAGGAGCTATGGCAAATATTATGACTACCACCCTCCTCCTTACCCTTACAGTCCTAGTACTACCACTTATAATAACACTAAACCCAAAACCCCTAGACCAAGAATGGGCCCTGAAACACGTTAAAATTGCCGTAAGCACCGCATTTTTCATCAGCACCATTCCCCTCATTATTTTTTTGGACCAAGGAACAGAAAATGTTATTACAACCTGAAACTGAATAAATATCATAAATTTTGATATTAATATTAGTTTTAAATTTGACCACTATTCACTTATCTTCACTCCCATCGCCCTATACGTAACATGGTCTATTCTAGAATTTGCATCATGATATATACACTCCGACCCGTATCTGAACCGATTCTTCAAATACTTATTACTCTTCCTAGTAGCCATGATTACTTTAGTCACCGCCAATAATTTATTCCAGCTGTTTATTGGCTGAGAAGGTGTTGGCATCATATCCTTCTTATTAATTGGGTGATGACATGGCCGGGCCGACGCCAATACGGCAGCTCTTCAAGCAGTTATTTATAACCGAGTTGGCGACATCGGCCTAATTCTAGCAATTGCCTGAATTGCAACAAACCTTAATTCTTGAGAAATCCCACAGATCTTTTTATTATCCAAAGACTTTGATATAACTCTACCACTTATGGGTCTTATCTTGGCCGCCACAGGAAAATCTGCTCAATTTGGGCTTCACCCCTGACTACCCTCAGCAATGGAAGGCCCAACCCCGGTTTCAGCCCTACTACACTCGAGCACTATAGTCGTTGCAGGAATTTTTTTATTAATTCGCCTACATCCTCTGATAGAAAGCAACCAACTAGCCCTCACCACCTGCCTATGTCTCGGCGCCCTAACAACGCTATTTACCGCAACCTGCGCCCTCACCCAGAACGACATCAAAAAAATTGTAGCATTCTCAACATCAAGTCAATTGGGTCTCATAATAGTAACCATCGGCCTTAATCAACCCCAACTAGCCTTCCTCCACATCTGCACTCATGCCTTCTTTAAGGCTATACTCTTTTTGTGCTCCGGCTCAATTATTCATAGCCTCAATGATGAGCAAGATATTCGAAAAATGGGCGGCCTACATAAACTTATGCCATTCACTTCCTCTTGTCTTATTATTGGCAGCCTCGCACTAACAGGAATACCCTTCCTAGCAGGTTTCTTTTCAAAAGATGCAATTATTGAAGCTCTTAATACCTCCCATTTAAACGCCTGAGCCCTAACCCTAACATTAGTTGCCACCTCCTTTACTGCAGTTTACAGTCTACGGGTTATCTACTTTGTAGTAATGGGTTCACCCCGATTTTCAACCATGTCCCCCATTAATGAAAATCATCCCACAGTAATCGCATCAATTGGGCGCCTGGCCTGAGGAAGTATGGTCGCAGGACTAATTATTACCTCAAATTTCCTACCATCTAAAACCCCTACGATAACAATACCCCTCTCCCTTAAAGTAGCTGCTATAGCAGTCACAATTATTGGTCTTATTATCGCCCTGGCACTAGCCACAACATCCAAACAAATCAAAATCACCTCTCTTTTGACCCCACACAACTTCTCTAACATGTTAGGATTCTTCCCATCAATTATTCATCGCTCCATTCCTAAATTTAACCTTGCCCTAGGAAAACAAGCCACAAAACTTGACCGACAATGAATAGAAATAGGCCCCAAAGGGCTTCATCCCATACACTTCACCCTTTCCTCAATATTTGATAACATTAACACCAACATTATTAAAGTTTACCTAACCTTTTATCTAGTTTCTACAATTTTAATTATCGTGCTACTTTCCTCAACTTAGACCGCCCGAAGCGCTCCCCGATTTAAACCACGAGTTAGCTCCAACACTACAAAAAGACACAACAGTAAAACCCACGCACACACCACCAACATCCCCCCGCCCCAAGAATATATAAAAGAAATCCCCCCAATATCCCCACGAACCACAAAAAACTCCTTAAACTCATCAACAACTAGGTACCCCCCGTACCCGCCTCAAAATCATCACACCGCAACCCCCACACCCAACAAGTATATCAAAACATAGGCCTTCACCGACCCCACCCCCCATGTTTCAGGAAACGGCTCAGCGGCTAAAGCCGCCGAATATGCAAATACCACCAACATTCCCCCCAAATAAATTAAAAACAACATTAAACCTACTAACGACCCCCCATGTCCCACCAGCACCCCACACCCAACCCCTCCCGCCACAGCCAGGCCCAAGGCAGCAAAATAAGGTGCAGGATTAGAAGCAACCCCCACCAACCCAACCACTAAACTTAACAAAAACAGATCAAGAAAATATGTCATAATTCTCACCCGGGCTCTAACCAGGACTAATGACTTGAAAACCCACCGTTGTTATTCAACTATGAGAACTATGGTCACCCGAAAAACCCACCCCCTCTTCAAAATTGCCAACAACGCACTAATCGACCTCCCCGCCCCATCTAACATCTCCGCATGATGAAACTTTGGTTCCCTATTATTATTATGTCTTATGATACAAATCCTAACAGGACTATTCCTAGCCATACACTACACATCAGACATCTCAACTGCTTTTTCATCCGTAGCCCACATCTGCCGGGACGTAAACTATGGATGACTCATCCGCAATCTACACGCCAACGGAGCCTCCTTCTTCTTCATTTGCATTTACCTCCACATTGGACGAGGCCTTTATTACGGCTCCTATCTTTATAAAGAAACCTGAAACATTGGGGTAGTCCTTCTTCTATTAGTAATAATAACCGCATTTGTAGGATATGTCCTACCATGAGGACAAATATCATTCTGAGGTGCCACAGTAATCACGAACCTCCTATCAGCTGTGCCATACATAGGAGATGCCCTCGTACAATGAATCTGAGGGGGGTTTTCCGTAGACAATGCAACATTAACCCGATTCTTCGCATTTCACTTCCTACTCCCATTTGCAGTTGTTGCAGCAACACTTTTGCATGCCCTCTTTTTACATGAAACAGGTTCCAATAATCCCATTGGACTAAATTCTGACGCAGATAAAATTTCCTTTCACCCCTATTTCTCATATAAGGACCTCTTAGGCTTCGCCTTCCTTGTCGTAGCCCTCGCCTTATTAGCCCTTTTCTCCCCCAACCTCCTTGGTGATCCAGAAAACTTCACCCCGGCCAACCCCCTAGTAACACCCCCTCACATTAAACCCGAATGATATTTCCTGTTTGCCTACGCCATCCTACGATCAATCCCAAACAAATTGGGAGGGGTCTTAGCCCTCCTCCTCTCTATCTTAGTACTGATAGTTGTCCCCCTATTACATACATCCAAACAACAAGGCCTCACTTTCCGCCCCATCTCCCAACTTCTATTTTGAACCCTTGTAGCAGACGTAGCTATCTTAACATGAATCGGCGGAATACCCGTCGAACACCCATTTATCATCATTGGACAAATCGCCTCTGCGCTATACTTCTCCCTTTTCCTAATTTTTAACCCTCTAACAGGTTGATTAGAAAACAAAACCATAAATTTAAAATGCTCTAGTAGCTTAATCATAAAGCACCGGTCTTGTAATCCGGAGATTGAGGGCTAAATCCCCTCCTAGTGCCAGAAAAAAGAGATTTTAACTCCCACCCCTAACTCCCAAAGCTAGAATTCTTAATTAAACTATTTTCTGTTCTTTAAACTTAAAATTTTCAACATACATTAATTCACTATGGTATAGTACATATTATGCATAATTCAACACTATGATATAGTACATATTATGTATAATATTACATTATGGTTTAGCACATTACATGTAATATCAACATATCACTACATTAAACATTTTTGCTTACAACATTAAAAGAAACAGAACATAAACCATAAATTATTCAAACTCATAAGTATTTTATTTTAAAATGAGCAATTGTATAATTCCTAAACACTTCCATATAACCATTTTCTATGCGTTCCCCAACTAATCTTGTAAACCAAATATTTAATGTAGTAAGAGACCACCATCCCTATATACCTTAAGATACACGGTCCTTGAACGATCAAGGACAAAACTTGTGGGGGTCACACAACTTGCACTATTACTGGCATCTGGTTCCTATTTCAGGTCCATACGTTTAAACCCCTCATTTTATTAATTATCCTGACATCACTTAATGGTGTAACTTAGCCGTAGCAAGCACCCCCCAAGCCAAGGCGTTCTTTTACAGGCATGGGGTTTTTTATTTTTTAGGTCACTTTCATCTGGCATATTTCATGTAGGAAAGTTCAACAAATATATTAAGGTAGTCCTATTCTATGAAAAAGCAAAAGATTATGTAATGTTTTAATGACATACCTGAAATAATTACATATATCTCTATCAAGTACATAACATGCTGCTACTTCCTCATACCTGCCTGAGATCCCCCGGGGTGCCTCGCGCGCGGTAAACCCCCCTACCCCCTACGCCGTACGATTCCTAATTTATCCTGTTAAACCCCTAAACCAGGTAAGGCTCGGTTGGCGTATTCAACGAGTGGTGATGTGTGTTGATATATAGTGTTATAAATTCACATTATATTGTATA